TAAGAAATCCCGGGACCTAGAAATTCATTTCGTACAACTGAACCTTTTCAAACTGTTTCTTTTTGAGAACCAAAAAAACTTGTGCCAAAATAACGGATGCGAAGAAGAACAAAAGGCCTTGGACGCGTAATGGATCCTGAAGCACTATTTCCGCATCCCCCTGACCAAAACCTCCAACATTAGGATTGCTTGTTAATGGTTGATCAAGCTTGATGGATTCCCCCTCTGAAACAAGAAGTTCTGGCCCAGGGGGTATAGTATCAATCACTTGGCGTCCATCCGATGCATCAACTATGGATATTTCATACCCACCTTTTTCTTTACGTAGTATTTTTCTTACTATACCTGTTGACGTAGCATTATAGACCGTATTGTTACTCTTGCTACCATCAGGATAGATCTGTCCTCTTCCTCGGTTTCCCCCTACATATATGGGATATTTTAAGAAATGAGCATCTTTCTTCGTAGCAGGATCAGGGGAAAGAATGGGAAAGACAATTTCACTATATTTCTTACCGGGAACAGGGCCTATCACAAGAATATTGTTTTTATCGGGACGATAACTCTGAAAAGATAGATTTCCTATCTTTTCTTTCAATTCAGGGGAAATACGGTCGGGCGGCGCTAATTCGAATCCCTCAGGCAAAATAAGAACAGCACCCACATTCAACCCTCCCTTTTTTCCATTAGCAAGAACTTGTTTCATTTGCATATCATAAGGAATTCGAAGAACTGCTTCAAATACAGTATCGGGAAGCACAGCTTGGGGAACTTCAATATCCACGGGCTTGCTAGCTAAATGGCAATTGGCACATACAATTCGTCCCGTTGCTTCTCGTGGGTTTTCATAACCCTGCTGCGCAAAAATGGGATATGCATTTGAAATGGATGTCCGAGTTATTACGTATATCATGATCGATACAGAAATCGATCGAGTCATCTGTTCCTTTACCCAAGAAAAAGTATTTCTATTTTCCATGTCCAATCGCGGATCCCTGAATTTCTACAATAAATTAGATAGGTAGCTAAATTAATTTAGTTCCCTATACGCGAGTTTGTTGTGATTCTACTGCAACAGTTATACTGGAATGATGAATACCTTAAGCAGGTAGAAATAGAAAGAAAGAATTTTGCTAAAATGGAAAAGGGCTTTCTTTCTAAAGAAAGATGCTAATTTGATTAATATCAGGAAATTGAATGAATTTATGCTTCACTAATTGAATGATAAATGACTACAAGCGAAGGAGATAGGCGGTTTAAACAAAAAAAGACCCAAAATTTCAAACATGTATCTAGAATTACTGGAAAACTACAAACAAAAATTGTGAAAATTAGCTCATTAGGAGCCCATCCAAGATCGTTGTAGACCCAACGAATTAGTAGTTCCCAACCGCGGGTGGAGTGAAATCCAACAAAAAAATCAGTAACTAAAAGAATAAAAAAAGCTTTTATTGAGTCATTTAAGTTATAGAAGAATTCCTGAACCCAAGAATTAAAAATGACAAGTTCCTCTTTACTCAGAAAAAAAGAACCACTTAGAATAGCTAAACAGATTATATTTGTCGAGAAATGCAAAATGATATGGAGATGATCCTCATTATCTATTTTGACCAATTGTATTATTTCCTTGTGTATTCCTATAGGAGGTTTTTGTACATGTGTCTTTAGTTTCTCTTTTATCATCTCGTCCAAGAGAGAAAGTTCTTCTAATTCTATGAATCTTTCTAGAATCCTTTTCTCTTGAATATCAGTTAAGAGAGTTTCGGATTGCCTGGTATTCCACCAATTCTTAATCCAAAGTTCCAGACATTTATTAAATGAGAAAGAGACCCCCCAGGGCAAAAGTACGATAAATACAAGATATAGTAAAGAAGGCAATGCTTTCTTTTTTTTCATTTTTGATCTGTAAATTGAGTTGTTAATGAACCCGCTTCATTCGCTGACTCTATTTCATTCCCGGACTCTATATGATATTTCTTTTTCTTTGAAGCAAAAACTCTATAGCAAGGTTTGATACCCTGTATCTATTCTTCTTTTTTATATATTCGTGGAATTTAATTGCATTGGGTTGTTTCTTAGATTTAGATGGAGTGGAATAGTGAAATAGAATAAAAAAAAATTTCTCTTATCCGCATTTGTTCCTTCCTTTAGATAAATACTTAAAAATGCCCTTCCGATAACAAATCCAATTTCTAAGGGACTTCTTCCCCATGTTGAGAAAGCTTTTCTTCTTCCAATTCTTCTTCATTCAATTCAGTTCAAAAAAAAAATACATACAATTGGTACTCAAAATACTTCAATTGGTACGCGCAAGAAATAGGCCAATTCGGCAGCTTTTTGTTCAATTTCTCGTGGAGTAAAAAACTTCTCATCAGTACGAGTCAAGGGAATGACCCCCTGGCCCCGGATTTCCATATAAAGGATACGACGAGGATAAAGACCCTCTTTAACCTGAATTCTAATTGATTGGATATCGCGCATAAGGAATTGAAGGAAGACGCGGCGTTTTATTCCAGGGAATCCCCAACGAAAAATGCGCACTATTCCCTCTTTTCTATCGAATCGGTCATAACCACTACCTACATTCCACAAAATAGTACACCACAAGTAGGAGCTAATGAATAGGCCTGCAATTCCGTAGAAAGACATCACGATCCCCTGTGGAAAAAAAAGAATTTGTTGAGATGGAAGTATAGATATAATATTCTTACCAAGATAACTGGAAGCCCCAACCGATAAGAATCCTAGTGAACCTAGAAAAAGAATACAGGCCCAGAAAAAATTACCCCTTTTTCGAGAACCTTTTAGAAGTTCTACCCATACATGTTCTGATCGCCAATTCATATTAGATATACTAAATCCAGCAGTGGTCTATTGAAATTGAGAGAATAAGCTAAATAATTTTGACTTTACTTTTTTTTATTCTGAAATCGTCTTCAGCAATTAGTACTCCTGTGAAATAATAGGTTAGATACATTGACTTTCTATTCAAAAAATATTTGTTGATTTAATTAAAAAAAAACTCGCTATACCCGGCTCCGCGTATTCGTGCATTTATGCTCGTAGCCTATATCTGCATCCATCCCACAGCCGTTTTTATCCGCATTCATAGCTGTTTTTCATTTGTGTGTAGAAAGAGCCACATATCCTACCATATTATATTACTTACACTAAAAATACTAGACAATCTTATTTTTCTGCACATAAAGAAATAAAGAAGTCATTGCAATTGCCGGAAATACTAAGCCTACTAAAGGCACGAAAATAGAAGGTAAGTTTAAATCCGTCATAGAATAGGTGTCTCAATTCAAATTTACTATTTCTATCTATTCAAAAAATATCTTAAGATTCTTATGATATAATTAAGTATATCTATTATAAGGAATATTGACTATTGTATTTTTGAGTTTGCAAAAAAAAATATTTTGTAAAAAAAGGAATGGATAATAAAATAAGCAAACTGCCAAAAAGGAGAACTAATTAAAAAGATTTGATTTTTCTTTTCCCATCCTCATGGCCTTTCTATCCTTCTAATCGAATTTTAAATTCGATTCAAAAGAAAGCGACTAGAATTTACTTCCTGCATACATACTCCTCTAGAAGAGCATACAATAATGCGTGGTAAAGGCAGAAAATATAGAATCCTAGTATATTCAATAAAAATCAAAGGTAAAATTCTCTTACCTAAGATCCCATACTATACTACCCTCTTAGACTTTTTAAGGCGATATACCACCAAAAAAGGGTATAAAAATGTCGGGTGGAGTTAGCTTTTCGAGGAAGACCCATCCCGTGCAGCGAAGTCGTCCTGTTATGTTAGTAAGACACCGCGGAAGAATGGTTTATAGAAGAATATTATTCCGAATATTCCTTTGGACGTGTATAGTGAGTAGCATTGCGATTCCGAATGCTTTTTCTTTTTTTTATTTATGAATAAAAAAAATTCATTGTATCGTGGGGTCGGAGGTTTGGTCCGGAAAAATTCGGAACAAAATGTCTACCCCATTGAAGTTTATAGCGATGGATTTCCACGAAAGTATAATTGTTCCCATCAGAATCCTATTGAACGTCTCTACGATGGATCCAGGTTCTGTGTCCAATCCCAAATCAAGGATTTATCGCTCTTGATCGGAGTCATAAACTAAAACTACCTTATTTCTCAAGGTTATAGAAAACTTCCTTATCTAGTTATAGCATTTTGAAAAAAAAAAATGCTTCTTTTATTACACACAGTTCGAGTCACTTGTTGACTCACGATTACAACTGTTAAAAGTTTCAAATGTCCTCTTTTTTGCAAGAGAGTCTTATAAAATAAAAGGGTATAACTTCAAAACTATGTCTTTTTTCATTCATTCTCCTTTAGTTTTTTTCTCTATCTAGAAGTGGAATAGAATAACCTGGTTGAAGGGTAATGATCATACGTCTGTAATGCATTATATGTCCCAGAATAGGTCCTATTCTTCTACCCTTTCCAGGTAGTCGATGGCTATTCACAGCTACTACCTTAACACCAAAGAAGAGTTCGACCCAATGCTTGATTTCTGTCTTAGTGAATCCCGATTCGACATTAAAAGTATATTGATTCTTTCCCAATAAACGAAGACTTTTTTCTGTAAATACTGCGTATTTAATTCCATTATCATATGATAATATTTGAATTTGATTTGTATTTCTTTATTGTATTATACCTTTATATATTCTAGATATATAGAATAGACTAATCTCGATTTGTCAAGTCTCATAATCGTATTATGATCCTTTTTTATTCGGCTCAATCTTTTTTTTTCTAAAAAAGATTGAGCCGAGTTTAATTGCAATCAATTAGACGAATAAAGAAGAATTACTGCATTTCGTAACTTATTTTTTCTTTTTTTATTTCGTTTATTTTTTATTTATACCTTCTTTATATTTAGTTTTATCTAGTTATCAATAGTATCTACTGGCTCGAACTCGAATTTGATCGCTTTCCATACTTCACAAGCCGCGGCTAGTTCAGGACTCCATTTGCAAGCTGCTCGGATAATTTCATTACCTTCACGAGCAAGATCGCGCCCTTCGTTACGAGCTTGTACACAAGCTTCTAAAGCCACTCGATTAGCTGCTGCACCAGGTGCATTTCCCCAAGGATGTCCTAAAGTTCCTCCACCAAATTGTAATACAGAATCATCCCCAAAGATTTCAGTAAGAGCTGGCATATGCCAAACATGAATACCACCTGAAGCTACCGGTATAACACCTGGCATGGATACCCAGTCCTGGGTGAAAAAGATACCGCGAGCACGATCTTTTTCAATAAAATCATCGCGCAATAAATCAACAAAACCTAAAGTCATTTCGCGTTCCCCTTCTAGCTTACCTACTACTGTACCGGAGTGGATATGATCTCCCCCAGACATACGCAATGCTTTAGCTAATACACGGAAATGCATACCATGATTTTTCTGTCTATCAATAACTGCATGCATTGCACGGTGAATGTGAAGAAGTAGGCCATTGTCGCGGCAATAATGAGCCAAACTAGTATTTGCGGTGAATCCCCCAGTTATGTAGTCATGCATTACAATAGGAACCCCTAATTCTCTCGCAAATACAGCTCTCTTAATCATTTCTTCACATGTACCTGCAGTCGCATTCAAGTAATGCCCCTTAATTTCACCGGTTTCGGCCTGTGCTTTATAAATAGCTTCGGCACAAAAGACAAAACGGTCTCTCCAACGCATAAATGGTTGTGAGTTTACGTTTTCATCATCTTTGGTAAAATCAAGTCCACCACGTAGACACTCATAACACGCTCTACCGTAATTTTTTGCGGATAATCCCAATTTTGGTTTAATAGTACATCCCAATAAAGGACGACCATACTTGTTCAACTTATCTCTTTCAACTTGGATACCATGAGGCGGACCTTGGAAAGTTTTTGTATAAGCAGGGGGAATTCGTAGATCCTCCAGACGTAGAGCACGTAGGGCTTTGAAACCAAATACGTTACCCACAATGGAAGTAAACATGTTAGTAACGGAACCCTCTTCAAATAGGTCTAATGGATAAGCTACATAACAGATCCATTGGTTGTCTTCCCCAGCAACAGGCTCGATGTGATAGCATCGTCCTTTGTAACGATCAAGACTGGTAAGTCCATCAGTCCAAACAGTTGTCCATGTACCAGTAGAAGATTCGGCAGCTACTGCAGCCCCTGCTTCTTCCGGCGGAACCCCAGGTTGAGGAGTTACTCGGAATGCTGCCAATATATCAGTATCCTTGGTTTCATACTCCGGGGTGTAGTAAGTCAATTTATAATCTTTAACACCAGCTTGAAATCCAACACTTGCTTTAGTTTCTGTTTGTGGTGACATAAGTCCCTCCCTACAACTCTTGAATTAAGAATTCTCACAATAACAGGGTCTACTCGATGTGAATTAGACGTCAATGCAACTTTAGCAAAAATTCCGTAAAACAAAAAGGATATTCAATTAATATAATATCAACTCATTAAAGAAAATTGAGGGCATACTTAAATTAATGAATATTTTGCATTCATATATAATGTGTACACCCTGTGTATTTTCTATCCTATAGGAATTCCACTATAGGAATTCTATAGGAATTGAGTTGTTGTTATTGTAAGTTAACACGGTTCATTATTAAACCATGGATTTGATTTACCAAATCCTTCATTATTGTATACTCTTTGATAGATATAGCGCAACCCAAATCAATCCCTAATCCTTATTTTACAAGTTCTTAATGGGCCCTTTTCTTATTTTGAATGTAAATACCTAACTAAATACTAAGAAAATTCTCTGTTGACAGCAATCTATGCTTCACAGTAGTATATATTTTGTATATCGAAGTCCTAGATAGGAAAGTAGAGTAGGCACAGATGCTCCACAAAAGGCAAAATGTATATGAAAATAAGATTGATTGAACTTTGCAACGGACTCATTTCATGAGTAAACGATTGAATGGGATTCGCTTGGGCAACGAAATAAAGTCCCAGTCTCCTTTTTTCTCTTATTGAATTAACTAATTCATTTCCTTTTTACTTTTGGATTTTTGGATATTTTTTTGGATTTGATTTGGCATTATTCAACAAGAAAAAAAGAAAAATTTCGACAAATTATTTTTTTTATTATGTGATAATTATGAGTACCAATCCTACTACTTCTCGTCCCGGGGTTTCCACAATTGATGAAAAAAGTGCAGGTCGTATCGATCAAATTATTGGACCCGTGCTGGATGTCACTTTTCCCCCAGGCAAGTTACCTTATATTTATAACGCTTTGGTAGTCCAGAGTAGAGACACTTCCGATAAGCAAATTAATGTGACTTGTGAGGTACAACAATTATTAGGAAATAATCGAGTTAGAGCTGTAGCTATGAGTGCTACAGACGGGTTGATGAGAGGAATGGAAGTGATTGACACGGGAGCTCCTCTCAGTGTTCCGGTCGGTGGAGCTACTCTCGGACGAATTTTCAACGTTCTTGGGGAGCCTGTTGACAATTTGGGTCCTGTAGATAGTAGTGCGACGTTCCCTATTCATAGATCTGCGCCTGCCTTTATCGAGTTAGATACGAAATTATCCATCTTTGAAACAGGTATTAAGGTCGTCGATCTTTTAGCTCCTTATCGACGTGGAGGAAAAATAGGACTCTTTGGGGGGGCTGGAGTAGGTAAAACAGTACTCATCATGGAATTAATCAATAACATTGCTAAAGCTCATGGGGGCGTATCCGTATTTGGTGGAGTAGGAGAACGAACTCGTGAAGGAAATGATCTTTATATGGAAATGAAGGAATCCGGAGTAATTAATGAAAAAAATATTGAGGAATCAAAGGTAGCTCTAGTCTATGGCCAAATGAATGAACCGCCGGGAGCTCGTATGAGAGTTGGTTTAACTGCCCTAACTATGGCAGAATATTTTCGAGATGTTAATAAGCAAGACGTGCTTTTATTCATCGATAATATCTTTCGTTTTGTTCAAGCAGGATCGGAGGTATCCGCTTTATTAGGGAGAATGCCCTCTGCAGTGGGTTATCAACCTACTCTTAGTACAGAAATGGGTTCTTTGCAAGAAAGAATTGCTTCTACTAAAAAGGGATCTATAACTTCGATTCAAGCAGTTTATGTACCCGCGGACGATTTGACCGACCCTGCTCCTGCGACAACATTTGCACATTTGGATGCTACTACCGTACTTTCCAGAGGATTAGCTTCCAAGGGTATTTATCCAGCAGTAGATCCTTTAGATTCAACCTCAACTATGTTACAGCCTCGGATCGTTGGCAACGAACATTATGAAACTGCGCAAAGAGTTAAGGAAACTTTACAACGTTACAAAGAACTTCAGGACATTATCGCTATTCTTGGGTTGGATGAATTATCAGAAGAGGATCGTTTAACTGTAGCAAGAGCAAGAAAAATAGAGCGTTTCTTATCACAACCGTTCTTTGTGGCAGAAGTTTTTACCGGTTCTCCAGGAAAGTATGTTGGTCTTGCAGAAACTATTAGGGGATTTCAACTAATCCTTTCCGGAGAATTAGACGGCCTACCTGAACAAGCTTTTTATTTGGTGGGTAACATCGATGAAGCTAGCACGAAAGCTATAACCTTAGAAGAGGAGAACAAATCGAAGAAATGAAATTAAATCTTTATGTACTGACTCCTAAACGAATTATTTGGGATTGTGAAGTGAAAGAAATCATTTTATCCACTAATAGTGGCCAAATTGGCGTATTACCAAACCACGCCCCCATTAACACAGCAGTAGATATGGGTCCTTTGAGAATACGCCTCCTCAACGACCAATGGTTAACGGCGGTTCTGTGGAGCGGTTTTGCGAGAATAGTTAATAATGAGATCATAATTTTAGGAAATGATGCGGAACTGGGTAGTGATATTGATCCGAAAGAAGCTCAACAGGCACTTGAAATAGCCGAAGCTAACTTGAGTAAAGCTGAGGGTACGAAAGAATTAGTTGAAGCAAAGCTAGCTCTCAGACGAGCTAGGGTACGAATCGAGGCTGTCAATTGGATTCCCCCCTCCAATTGAAGACAATCCAAGGGTTTATAGTTGATACAAAGAAAAAGGGAAGAGGGGTAGAAAAAGTTATTAGATAGCGAAGCGAAGTAAGTCCAATGCTATCTAGTAATTTTTCTACCTACTTACCTACTATTGGATTTGAACCAATGACTCCCGCCGTATGAAAGCAATACTCTAACCACTGAGTTAAGTAGGCAATTTATCACCACAAAGGAAGACTCATTACTTCGATCGATTATATATGGAATCACTTTTCTAAGCAATACCGCTTCGTTATTGGTCTGTTATATACTAAAAAAGATACAGATAAAAAGGATATCCTCTGGCATTAGAGAATATTCATCTTGACAAGAAATTATCTATATGTTAAGATATCTCTGATAAGGGCTATAGCTCAGTTCGGTAGAGCAACTCGTTTACACGTGCGCCAATGCTTTTCAAAGGAGCTTATTATGCAATGAACATAATTGATCTTATTGCAAAATCAATGTCTTACTTCATAGATTCGAGAGAATAGGAGAACAGTAGCCTGACAAATAGTCGGTTCAGTCGGATTCAGGTACCAATTCAGGTGCCTAATCAAATGGAACCCTTATGGATTTGCTAGTTGATAAGGTAAATATCCAGCCCACTAAATGCTAGGCAGAATGAGGATAAGGGCCTCCAAAAAATTTCTTCTCGTTCTATGAACTTTAAGGTGTATGAAGTCTCATAGTTAACTCTTGCAGTGGAACGATAGAGACTCCATTTCACTTAGGTTGATTTAATTTAGGCCGGAGGCAAACCTAAGTCAAGGTAATCCTCCTTTGAAACACTTTGGTATTGCTCCTAGATAGATCATAATACAAATAATCAATCAGAGCACAGGGAGCCATCTCATTATCTTTCCGTAAAGAAAAACTATGGTGGACTAACTGATTTTGAAATCAGGTTATGAAAGAGCCCAATGCAAAAAAATGC